ATGGTTACAATTATCTACGCTCCCAATGTGCCTATGATGTAGCACCAGGTGGACTGTTAGCTAGTGTGTATCATCTTACGAGAATAGAGTATGGCGTGGATCAACCAGAAGAGGTATGCATAAAGGTATTTTCCCCGAGGAAGAATCCTCGAATTCCGTCTGTTTTCTGGGTTTGGAAAAGTGTGGATTTTCAAGAACGGGAGTCTTTTGATATGTTGGGAATATCTTATGATAATCATCCGCGTTTGAAACGCATCTTAATGCCTGAAAGTTGGGTAGGATGGCCTTTACGTAAGGATTATATTGCCCCCAATTTTTATGAAATACAAGATGCTCATTGAAAAATAAGAAACTTTTATTCACTTCTACAATTCCATAGATTCAAGGTTATATTCTAGATTAAACAGAGTAATTTAAGTCTCGTTTGTATTATGAATAGGCTAACAACTAATTTAACCTTTCGAATATGTATATGCGTATGAGATATTAACTTTATTTTTGAACGAGAGATAAAAAAAGAATCTAAAATATAATTTATTTTTGTTACATACTTTGTATAAAAGTATAAAAAACGCTTTACCCATCTATTTTATAGATGGGGTATTTCTCTAAATACCGAGGCGGATAAACGTATGTAATATGATCTAAACTATTAATGAATATATATGTCAATTTATATTAAGTATTAAGTAATTTGTAGAAAAGAGACTCATAAAAATTAATCATGTGCCAGGAACCAGATTTGAACTGGTGACACAAGGATTTTCAGTCCTCTGCTCTACCAGCTGAGCTATCCCGACTATTCCCATTCCCGATACCGCATCCTCATTTTACTAGATAACTTAGGTCTATGTCAATTCAAAGGGTATTATCCAGGTGCTATAATTTCTTGGATCTTCAAAAAAGGAAGACTTTGTCAGTTTCAGTATGAATAATGATATCGACCATGTCTCGTTCAAATGGGGAGTCTTTGGTCAAAGACGGTCATTTGTACATGTATCATATATCACAAGACTTGTCATAAGAGACAAATTTTTCTCTCGGATCCGTTTGTAAAAGAGTAGGGTGAATAAAAAAGATAACGTATTTTGAACTACTAACTAAAAAAAGGATAAGATAAATAGTTAAGGAGTTGAATGGGCTTTTTGGGGATAGAGGGACTTGAACCCTCACGATTTTTAAAGTCAACGGATTTTCCTCTTACTATAAATTTCATTGTTGCCGGTATTGACATGTAGAATGGGACTCTATCTTTATTCTCGTCCGATTAATTAGTTCTGTAAAAGAACTATCAGACTGTGTGGTGAATGCTTTGATCAATGAATATTCGATTCTTTCTTCAATATGGAATTGATTCACAACAATTTTCCCTTTTTCATATAAAAAAACAGATTCAGGTCGTCATTAATAATTTGATAGAGTATTTCAGTACGTATACGTATGTATATACGTATATCCTTCATCTTTTCAAAAGTTTCAATGGAAGGATTCCTCTACCAATGCAACACAGTCAATTCCATTTGTTAGAACAGCTTCCATTGAGTCTCTGCACCTATCCTTTTTTCACTTTCTGGGCCTTTGTTTGTTTTTGGAAAATAGGATTTGGCTCAGGATTGCCCATTTTTATTAATTCCGGGGTTTCTCTGAATTTGAAAGTTCTCACTTAGTAGGTTTCCATACCAAGGCTCAATCCAATTAAGTCCGCAGCGTCTACCAATTTCGCCATATCCCCCTTTTGTTTTGAGATTAGGATCTCATTTTTATTGATATGTCGTTCTCTTTTTTATTTCATTTATACTGGAACTGTTGAATTCATTAAATACTGATTCCTATCTCGAAAAAGCCTTTATCCTCCTTTTTTTTCTTGGCTATCTTCTTTCATCTTCTATAGGAAAACCGCACCCGCTTTTGGTCCAATCATAAACGATTCTATCATTTCTGTATCTGCAATTCAATATAGATGGAGATATACCACGTATATATGTCTCTCTTCTGCTCGTTTTTACCATGCAATTTGGAATACTTGAATGGTCGATTCTTTTTTTCGTCTGAGCTTCCATCTTTACGAATCAAAACGCAATAATGTCTCATTATTTTAAATAAATAATTCCATTTATAAATATGTATGATATGGAATAAAATAAAGAAGTGTAATAAAAAGACTTTAAAATAGCATTTGAAAGCAAAAACGAAAATGATTTAATCTAAAAATAGATCGAATCTAATATTTTTTAATATTAAATGCTATACTATAGAATTGTGCTATATAATTGTGATGTGAGAAAAATAAATAAAATTATATATCGATAAATTTATCGTTATATTCTACGGCCTATGGTAAGTATGAGTATTTAATATTTCCTTTCAATTATATATTTTATTTTTTATATAGTCATATTCATTATGATTATGACTAGCTAATAGGAATCGCTAAGAATGCCAATTAATAGCTAAGATGACAATCCCTATGCAGTAGAATTTATCTTATGTGAGCCTGCTT